CGAAGTTGTCGGAATTATTCGTAATAAGATATTGGCTACAATTGAAGAGGTTTTATCAATAAAATTTCCATTTATCCGAGATCTAGGCATAGTTTGCAATCCATTTTATAATTCTTCTCATTACCCCTCGCGGGTAAATGATCCCACAACAAAGGAATTGTACGATACGAAATGACATAAAAAAGACTAATAACTAATTATCAAATCAAAAAATGTGGATCTTTTACTCAGTACTTTTGGGAAGGGATCAATAAGGAACTATTTGAATACGGTTGGATTTTCGATTCCAATTTAGTAGTATACCAATGAGACTATTAGCTATTTAATCGAAATGCAAGAATCAAGGAATTTTTTCTACAGATTCTAATACAATTTTTTCTACAGATTCTAATACTAATATAATAAACAATAACCTATCCTATAATAACCTAACCCAAATTTGATTTCATTATGATAATATAAAAATGGAATAAGCATTCCATGATAAAAATGGGGTAAGGATAACTACCCATTTTCTGTGCATAGCGTGTAGACACCATAAGATTATAGAATGAAAATCCATGGGATGATTCATCAATTTGTAATAGATCCATAGCTCATGGGAGGGGTTGTTGTTGAAAAATCTGAAATGAAACTGGAAAGGATCCATCGGTTGATTCATTCCAACCCGTTGGTTTAATCCGGTAGAAATAAAATATCAATAAGATGGGAGCGTCCGTCGTCTTGACAAGGATGAATACGTTTTTCTTTTTTATCCCTCGAAACTTGAAGGAAGATCCTTCCTTGACGAAAAGTTTGATATGATAATGGATCGGTCGTACCTGTACTCAATAATATGAGTGACTCGCTATTCACTTGGTTTCTGGGTCATAATTAATAAGATAAGGTTATGTAGGAGAGATGGCCGAGTGGTTCAAGGCGTAGCATTGGAAATGCTATGTAGGCTTTTGTTTACCGAGGGTTCGAATCCCTCTCTTTCCGTATCCTCATCTAATTCACCAACGTTACCAACCACACAATGTATCAAATACCAATTGATATCGTTATTCTAAGAGAAGAGAAAGACCCTTCTTTTCTTTATAGAGATAGAGATTTTTTTCTATTCCTAATTACTGTGCTGTGATACGTAAAAAGAAAAGAACAAAAAGAGGGGGAAGAAAAGAGCGGACAGTGAATGAAAATATCACTGCTGATCCATTTGCGATACGTGAATGGGATCAAAATCCGGATCAAATCCCTCTACTTCTTTCAGCGAGAAAAGGGACAAAATTGTCCGAACCTTTGCTGGGTATTTTAGGTTCAAGTTTGTCGGGAATAATATTCTACGATTAGCAATTCATTGACTTTCAAACCGACCCATTTACTATCTATTATTTGATTTACTACCCCTTTATATTGCAATGAGTGCAGAGTCAAATGTTTTGGCAATTCCGCGTTGGAGGATGAATCCATATGATTTTGAATCAAAGCTCTGGATCTTTGTTTATCCTTCGTAGTAATAATATCTCGGGGTTTGCAGCGATAACTTGGTATATCTACTAGACGACCATTAACTAAAATATGTCCATGGTTAACTAATTGCCTGGCTCCAGGAATAGTTGAAGCCATACCCAATCGAAAAAGAATGTTATCCAAACGCATCTCAAGTAGTTGCAGTAAAACTTGACCCGTCGAACCGTTTGCTTTTCCAGCGATACGAACATATCGAAGTAGTTGTCGCTCTGTCAGACCATAATGAAAACGCAATTTCTGTTTTTCTTCTAAACGAATACGATATTGAGATCTTTTCCCAGAGCGGGATTGGTTTCTAAGATCACTTGCGGACCTAGGTTTTTTACTAGTTAGTCCCGGCAAAGCCCCCAGACGGCGTATTTTTTTAAAACGAGGTCCTCGGTAACGAGACATAAAGACTCCTTATTTTACAGAATAGGATAAACCTTAAGACTGAACTAAACGATAAACAAAGCGAAACCCACTGAAGTGCTAATTTACTGCTAAAAAGAGAAATTAGATGAATCAATACCCGGATTATTTTGTATATATGTATATATGGTAAGTAAGTATCCCACGATTTGTTCTGTAGAGATCCAACTGCTCCAATAAGTTTTTTACTCATAATTGAATTGGAATGTAAGTTCCTGCGACATAGACATAATAGATCGGGAACCCGAGATTTGGAAGAAAAAAGGGAAGAGTCTTTTCACTATTCCTTTATCTCAAGGAGACATTATCAATCATGGATAAAAAATCGATAGGAAAAAGCCGGCTATCGGAGTCGAACCGATGACCATCGCATTACAAATGCGATGCTCTAACCTCTGAGCTAAGCGGGCTCAACTCACATAACATAAAAATAAAATAGTGAGTTAGTTCAGTAAGCTGCTGGGATCTTAGCTTATTATAGCTAAGCTAGTCTATTTAGTTATAACGGATCTGGCCTAAGAATGCAATCCGGATCATAATGAGATTATGCATTCCTCTGATTTTATTCGTAAAGATAGGAAAAAGAAGAAGAATATTGACCGTTCCACTATTTCAGATCGAGCAGGGAAAATGTGCGGAGGAGAGGCAGATATATGTGGGATATAGCTATCCATATTGAATTGCGGATACATCAATGATAGAATCATTTCTGGTTCTGATTGAACCAAACACTGGTCTGATAGAGCTGAAAGGGTTCAAAATAGGAGCAGGCACTTTTTTCCGATATCGGATCGGTATTTAATGAATTGAATGGTTCTAACAGGAAGGAAAGAGGGGAATGGAATCACAATAGGATCCCGGCCTCAAAAGAAAGGGGGATATGGCGAAATTGGTAGACGCTACGGACTTGATTGAATTGAGCCTTGGTATGGAAACCTACTAAGTGGTAACTTCCAAATTCAGAGAAACCCTGGAATTAAAAATGGGCAATCCTGAGCCAAATCCTGTTTACAGAAAACAAGGGTTCCTTTCCTAGAAAGCGAGAATCAAAAAAGGATAGGTGCAGAGACTCAATGGAAGCTGTTCCAACGAATGGGGTTGAGGGGTTGGTAGAAGAATCTATCCATCGGAACTCTGAGGGGATGATCCTATGTACTGAAATATCAAACGATTAATCACAACCCGAATCCTTATTTTTTTTTATTTTCTTAATTATATTAATTAATATATAATTATTATTTTAAATATATTTTTTATATTATAAATTCAATATATTATAATAATAATTAGTTCATAACTCTTGTGTTCTGAATCGATCCCAATTTGAAAGAAAAATAAAATATTCAGTGAGAAAATCATTCACTCCAGAGTATAAGGCTGGGAGAGAAATGACTGATCGAACGAGAATAAAGATAGAGTCCCATTCTACCTGTCAATGCTGACAACAATGCAATTTGTTTGTAGTAGGAGGAAAATCCGTCGACTTTAGAAATCGTGAGGGTTCGAGTCCCTCTATCCCCAATAAATGCCTAGTTGACGACCTAAGCATTTATCCTCTTTTTTCGCCAGCGCTTCCAAATTAGAAGCGGTTCAAAATTAGATATGATATGTTTATCATTCGCTCGACTCTTTGACAAACGGATCCTAGCAGTTTCTCTCTTGCTTCAGCAGCTAAATGCAGTATATGTCCAAACGAACATAACATATATGTATTATTTGTATACAAGGATATACAAGGAATCCCATTATTGAATCATTCATAGTTCATATCCCTTACAAATACAAAGAAAGGTTTTTTTTTAATCCAAAGAAAAAGAAATCCCAGGACTTGTAATGTTTCTTTAGTACCTTTAAATGAATTGACACAGATACATGTCCTCCAGTAGGATAATGTACAGAGGACGGTCGGGATAGCTCAGCTGGTAGAGCAGAGGACTGAAAATCCTCGTGTCACCAGTTCAAATCTGGTTCCTGGCATATGGTTAATGTATCGAAATGTATATATACAAAGAGAAAATGAATATGGATCGGGATACAATACATATTCGTTACATTAATAGTCTAGTAGTTATTCATCGAGGTATCTACAACATACATCCCGACCCTTGTGGATCGGCAAAGGAATATATTCCTTCTTCTTTTTTGTTTGTCCCTACTATCCTTCCTTTGGCTCATGTTAATACTCCATACATATCCGAAGTTGTCTGAAAGACACAGAAGTCTAGTCTGTCCAGAGGGTTGAGGGGTAGGAATAGAAAAAATCATTTCCGATCCAGTACAAATCCAATCTGATCCCTTTTCATTTCTTAATTTTCCAATTTTTTTCGCCCCTTCCCACATTTTTTGCTTTCCGGGGCCCACTAAGTGATGTGCGCGGTACATAGTTCATGATGTATCTTTTGATTCATCCTATCGGCTCCGCCCATCTCCCAATGGATATGATACCTTGCGTATTGGGTAATAGTAATTTACTCGAATTAATTATATATAAATAAACCTCGAACCCCCCCTTTTTTATCCCATCATAATACGAATGACATGAGAGTCCAGTTACTCTATCTAGACGAGAAAGAACGTAAAAATACTCCTTCTTGAGTCTTGTAAGCTAAGATAAGTTTCTTAGCATTCAATAAGCATCCTGTTCTTATCATTCAATAAGCATCCTGTAGTTCATAGAAATTAGGGGCAATATAATCCTTGCGTAGGGGCCAACCAATCCAACTTTCGGGCATCAAAATCCGTTTCATGCGTGGATGATTATCATAAGAGATTCCCAACATATCATAAGACTCCCGTTCTTGAAAATCGGCGCTTTTCCAAATCCAGAAAACAGACGGGATTCTAGGATTACTCCTTGGGACAAATACTTTTATGCATACCTCTTCTGGTTGGTCCACACCATACTGTATTCTCGTCAGATGATACACACTAGCTAGCAATCCACCCGGTGCTACATCGTAGGCACATTGGGAACGTAGATAATTGTAACCATATACGTATGAAATGACAGCAATGGAGTACCAATCCTCGGGCTTTATTTGTAAAGTCTCTACTCCTTGGTAATCAAAGCCCAAAGATCTATGAACCAGCTCGTGTTTAACTAGCCAAGCGGATGAACGACCCTGCATCTTCTTGATCTCCCCCACATATTTATATGTGTATTTTACATTGACGATGAAATTTATGAAGATTGATCCACCGTTTGTTATTCCGCACAAAACATCCTATTTAATTCACTAATTCGTGAGAAGATACTGAACTCTTGTATTTGAAAAATGCTTCAGAAGGTATCTCTGAAGTCGATGTCGATTGATAGAGTAATCCTTGATCGTAATTTACAGCACGAGTACTGCGTCCAAGATGAAACTTGTGATTAGTAGTAAAACATCGATTTTCCTGTTGGGACCCCGTTCTATCTTCATAGATTTCTCGAGATACCTTCTTACGAAGTTTCGTTATAGCGTCTATAATTGCCTCTGGTTTAGGTGGGCAGCCTGGCAAATAGACATCGACGGGGATTAACTTATCGACTCCCCGAACGGTACTATAAGAATCGGTACTGAACATTCCTCCTGTAATAGTACAGGCTCCCATAGCAATTACATATTTTGGTTCAGGCATTTGTTCATATAGTCTTACTAAAGAAGGAGCCATTTTCATTGTTACTGTACCGGCTGTTAAAATAAGGTCGGCTTGCCTAGGACTTGATCTTGGCACCAGTCCATAACGATCAAAATCGAATCGGGAGCCTATTAATGAGGCAAATTCAATGAAGCAACAACTGGTACCGTAGAGAAGCGGCCATAAACTTGAAAGTCTTGACCAATTCGAAAGATCATTCAATGTAGTTGAAATAACTGAATTGGGGGTTGTTCGGTCAAAGAGCGGAAACTCCATAGAATTCATAACTGTCTCAATGGAACCCTTTCCTTCTTTTTTATTGTCTGAATATTCAGGAGCTAAGACCATTCCAATGCTCCTTTTCGCCATGCATAAACTGAACCAACAACTGGGATAAGCACGAAAATCAAAGCTTCTATAAATACGTATACGCCCAATATATCAAAACTCACGGCCCATGGATAAAGAAAGACCGTTTCGACATCAAAAACAACAAAAACGAGAGCAAACATGTAATAGCGGATTCGGAATTGTATCCAAGCATCCCCTATTGGTTCTATACCCGATTCATAACTGGAGAGCTTCTCTGGTCCTTCACTAATTGGGGCTAAAACCCCGGAAATTAGAAATGCCAAAATAGGAATAACACTTGATATCATTAGAAATGCCCAGAAAATATCATATTCGTAAAGCAGAAACATAGATGTACTCCTATGAATGTAGAATATACCGAATTCATTGATTAATTAGAATTGTAATTGTCAATTTATCCATAACTCCAACTGCTTACTCGAAACAAGAATTGATTGTGATCGAACCACATAGTTTGTTTGATGTGGGTCATGTCTTGTTTCAAGATTCATCTAACGGAAGCCCACTTACTTATTTATATTTTATATTATATTTATTTCTTGGTGTGGTGTAGGCATATCATGCTCTTATATTATACGAATCTCATTTTTCTTTTTCCTCAGGTTCCCCAAAAAAACGAATGAAATTCATTCTAAATTCTAATGAATTGAAACTTATTCATTTTCATTAATCTGAAAAAACAATTCATTTTCTAAATATACCATACAATAACTCCATATAACTACTATAATAACTATAACTTATTTAATAACTATAAGTTATTGGTAATGGAATTTCTTTAGATAAAAGAGTTTTTTCTATTTTTTTGTATTTAAGAGTGATATAGTTAAGTTATTATTATGTATTAGTATTAATAGTCATTAGTGATTTTCATTCTAGTATAATAGTGAGATGCAATAGAATGTCTAGGTTCAGTATTTATGATTCCGCAGTTACGGCATAACATATGCGACTTAGCACTGTTCATTAACATTTCAGATCCGGGCGTAGAATCTTCTATTAATTCGATACGAAATGCTTGAACCGATTAGATTCCCTCTTTTCCTTGTACCAGATTCATACTTAATTGATTCAATCCGTTGAATTCTGAGGAACTACATATAACATAAGAAAACAACTCATTATAGGATTACCCTGACCCCCTATTGAGTTATTTAGTTAAAGTTAGACGTCTTGAAAAAGTCACTCCATTTCGGACCAATTCTTAGTGCTACGCGATTTGGATTGACTCAAAATCCTTGTTTTGTTAATGGGGTAACCCCTAGTGAGACCAAGATGTTAGATTTCAGGGCAATCAAAAAAGGGAGTTTTTTGAAGCATCCCCACATGGTGGGGCGTGGCCCGATAGTGGAATCGTTTGGTTTAACTCATAAAATCATAAGTATAAGTGAAGTGATCCCCATAAAAGATTTCTGGTCTAATCGTGCGTTATCAAACGATTGGTTCTAATTCTATAAACCAAACCTATACCCATAGAAATAGAAGAGAGAACAAACGTCGATACATTTCTTTCATTAAATAAGACTAAGATCAATTCATTGTTTCAGAGATAATGAATTTTGATTGTTGTTTTACAAAAAGGCGATGAATCTAGGTCTAGAGATTCATAATTCTTCCAAGCCCAAAAGACCCTAATCTTCTTGCATAAAGTATGTGCATAAAGTATGAATTGGTAGAATTCAAATGGTGAGCAATTGGAGTAGATTCAGATACAAAAAAATTAGTATTATACAAAGAAAAATGACTACTTAACTACTTACTTTGCGAGTCCAGTTATATGAATACAATTTCACACCGAAACTTACGAAAGAGTTTCTTTTTTCTCTGGCTTTTCTTTTCCACAAATCCAAGAATAGGTCCTAGATCCGTGCCACTTACTACTATCTGGTTGGGCCGGGTTGGAGGTTTGTTTTAGCCTCATGTTATTATTTTGTTTGACTTCATTGATTGAATGCGATTAGGTATACCTAAGGCGCATCAATAACTCTTTCATCATGGGCAGTAAAAGAGGAAAAAGGTCGTATGTAATTCGATATTGGAAAAATGCCTATTGGATGGAATAAACTTTTTTTTTACTTTGATATCCCTAGGGATCTCTTGTACACGCAGGAATGCCTTCTTTATATTATATATGGCCCAACCGGTATATATGGCCCAACCGGCCATAGGCAGCGCTAATGAGATGATAAAATGGGTACAAAATTCTACAAAAGCATATCTACAAAAGCATACAATACATCAATAAAATAATATATTATATAGGTATAGGGCTATACGGACTCGAACCGTAGACCTTCTCGGTAAAACAGATCAAACTGATTATTATCGAAATGATTCGAACTGTCTCAAAGACCCAACATGCATTTTTGTGCATTGGGCTCTTTCATCAACTGATGGATCAATCAGTTAGTCCACCATATTTTATCTTTATATGAAGATAACGAGATGGCTCCATGTGCTCTGATTCTTTATTTATATTCTGATCCAGGAGCAATACCAAAGTGTTTCAAAGGATTACCTTGACGTAGGTCTGTCTTAGGCCTAGATCAACCTCAATAGAGTCCCTGTCGTTCCGCTTCAAGCGTAAATAAAATATGATACTTCATACACCTCAAAGTTCATAGGACGAAAGGAGGTTATTTGGAGGTCCCTATTATATATACTCATTAGGCCTAACATTGAATTAACTGGGTATTCACCTTATCAATGATAAAATCAATGGTTGGTTCTATTTCGTATCCGAATTGGAACTGAATCGAACCCAATACTTGTCAGGCTATTGTTCTCTTGTTCTCTCGAATCAATGGAGTAAGACATCAATCTTTCATTTCAATAAGAGAAGATCAATTTCTTGCATGATGAACTCCCCTGAAAAGCATTGGCGCACGTGTAAACGAGGTGCTCTACCAACTGAGCTATAGCCCTTGTGATAGATATCTTATCATATAGATCATTTCTTGTCAAGAAAGATATTACATGATCTAACATGATACCCTAATCTGTTTCCTGCCAAGGATTCATATTGCTTAGAAGCCATATTCCATCTATAATAAATACCCGATACGATGCGCTCTATTCTTTCTCTTTGTGATGATAAATGACCTACTTAACCCAGTGGTTAGAGTATTGCTTTCATACGGCGGGAGTCATTGGTTCAAATCCAATAGTAGGTAGAACTTATTAGGTACCGGAGTCAATGAATGGCATCTAATAAGTTTTTCTACCCCCTTTTCCTTTATTTATTTTGTATCTTTCCCTTATTCCCATCCCGCTCACTACTCTTGTTCGTTACATCAATCAGATTGATTCTACTTGATTGTACGGAATCCAATATGGTGTATAAACAGATTCTTATGGATTATGTGGATCAGCTAGTACGAAATAGCATTGATAGTCTCTACTCGTGCCCTAGCTCGTCTGAGAGCTAAATTCGCCTCAATTACTTGTCTCTTGCCTTCTGCTTTACTCAAGTTAGCTTCAGCTATTTCAAGAGTTCGCTGAGCTTCTTGCGGATCAATGTCACTACCCTTCTCCGCATCATTTACTAATATGGTGATTTCATTATTGCCTATTCTGGCAAACCCCCCCATCAGAGCCATCGTTAACCATTGGTCGTCGAGGCGTATTCTTAAAATACCAATATCTACGGCCGTGGCAATAGGGGCGTGGTTTGGTAATACGCCGATTTGGCCACTATTAGTAGATAAAATGATTTCTTTCACTTCTGAATCCCAAATAATTCTATTAGGAGTCAGTACACTAAGATTTAGGGTCATTTCTTCAATTTACTCTCTACTTCTAAGTTCATAGCCTTCGCGGTAGCTTCATCGATATTACCTACCAAATAAAAGGCCTGCTCGGGAAAACTATCTAATTCTCCGGAAAGGATCAGTTGAAACCCCCTAATTGTTTCTGCGAGACCAACATATTTCCCTGGAGAACCAGTAAATACTTCTGCTACGAAGAAGGGTTGTGATAAGAAACGTTCAATTTTTCGCGCTCTTGCTACGGTTAAACGATCCTCTTCGGATAATTCGTCCAGTCCAAGAATAGCTATAATGTCCTGAAGTTCTTTGTAACGTTG